AATAGCATAGTATTGTCCGATTCATGAGGATACATATAAGTATCTTTTTTTCCAAAGTAAGTACTAAAACAGCGTATTCTATTTATTACATTATAATATATTTTATATGTATCCTTTGAAGATGAAGAAAGAGAGACCTTATTATTGATTATTGCGAAAAATGAATTTCTATTTACTGCTTTAGGCGCTTCGTCTTTTCCCCATAGAGATATTAAAAAGAACGATCCATTTTTAGTACTACTGTAATTTTTAAAATTAACACGCAAATGTCCATCAAAAGTAAGTAAATACATCCGAAACATATAAAATCCAGTTAATCCTGCTGTGAAACAAGCTATTATTGCGAAAATTGGTGAATACAACCAACTATCATTAAGAATTTCATCTTTGGACCAAAAACAAGCAAGAGGCGGAATACCACAAAGAGAAAGTGTACCTAATAAAAAAGTCATTCTTGTAATTGGAACATATTTTGTTAAACCGCCCATAAGAACCATATTTTGACTTTTATCTGGTGAATAACCAACAATAGGTTCCATTGAATGAATAATAGATCCGGATCCTAAAAACAATAAAGCTTTAGAATAGGCATGAGTGATTAAATGGAATAAAGCAGCTCGATAAGAACCCATACCTAGAGCTAACATAATATAACCCAATTGAGACATTGTAGAATAGGCTAAACTTTTTTTAATGTCTCCTTGAGCAAGAGCCAAAGTGGCTCCTAATAATACTGTTATTACGCCTATTAAAGATATTAGATTCATTATGTAAGGTATTACTATGAAAAGAGGAAGAAGCCGAGCTACAAGAAAAATCCCCGCTGCTACCATGGTAGCAGCGTGTATAAGAGCCGAAATAGGAGTAGGTCCCTCCATGGCATCAGGTAACCATACATGAAGGGGAAATTGTGCAGATTTCGCGATTGCGCCGACGAATAAGAAAGATGCGCACAGAGTAGCAAATAAAGAATTGACCTCATTATTATGAATCAAGTTTTTTACTATTTCGAACAAATCCCGAAATTCAAAACTGCCTGTTATCCAATAAAAACCTAAGATTCCTAATAATAAACCAAAATCCCCTACACGATTAGTTACAAAAGCTTTTTGGCAAGCACTTGCTGCAATTGGTCGTGTAAACCAAAAACCTATTAATAAATACGAACACATTCCCACTAGTTCCCAAAAAATATAAATTTGTATCAGATTGGAACTAGTAACTAATCCCAACATGGAAGTATTAGAAAAACTCATATAAGCAAAAAATCTCAAATATCCTTGATCGTGAGACATATAGTTGTCACTATAAATAAGAACCATAATTCCCACAGTAGTAATTAGTATTGACATAATCGAAGTAAGTGGATCGATCAAGTATCCAAACTCTAATGAAAAATCATTATTGATGGTCCAAGACCATAGATATTGATAAATAAAACTTCCATTTATTTGCTGAAGAGACAGATTAGCCGAAAACGCCATAGTTATACTTAGCATTAAAATACTAATAAAAGCACACATACGATGAAGATTTTTTGTTGCTGTGGGAATAATCAGAAGTCCAAATACTATTGATATAGTAACTGTAAGTGGAAGAAAGGGTATTATCCATGCATATTGATATGTATGTTCCATAAAAAACAAATTTCATTTTTTTTTTATTATTGTTTCCGATTCACCAATTCTTACCTCTTTCGAGAGGAACAATAATAAAAGAAATCAACATTCTACTACTACTACTATTACTATTATATTTACTATTATATTCTGGTGAGTTATAACCATATAATATAGTAAGGAAAAAGAGTTATACCAAAAACAGTGTTTAATTCGAATGTGGGTCATAGTATCCATTACTAATTCGAATCAATAAAAGGGTACCTTAGTTATTCTAATTAATTGAATTTGAGTAATTATCTAATAAGAGCTAATTGATTGGATTCCAATAAGGAAAACTTATGTTTCTTGGAAGTATTATGATACTCCTTACTTCATATAGAACTGAACTCAAAAATGGACTAAGGTTATCTTTCTCCGGTAATGGAATGTCTTGTTTAAGAGATTAACGACTAATTCTAATTAAATTAGAATTCAAATTCTAGGGATCGCACGCTGAACTTAATCATTAATAAATTTAAATTTTTAAAATGGAATTAATAAAATAAATAATAAATAAAATAAATAATAAATAAAATAAATAATAAAAAAAAAATTATTTGGATTTTAAAAATAAGACTCTCTTCCTTTTTTTTTTATATCCCTATATATGCGATATATAATGGGCACATATATTTATTTGTATTTTTAGATTTTGCATGTTATGTTATTAAATTTATTATCCACAAGATAATTATGGATAATAACTAAAAAGAATGGTCTATTTTGATTTGAACAATACATGTCTTTCACATACAACGATAAAAATGAGTACTCCTTTTTGAATGGCGGTTCCAAAAAAACGTATTTCTCTGTCAAAGAAACGTATTCGTAAAAATATTTGGAAGAAGAAGGGATATTTAACTGCAGTAAAAGCTCTTTCTTTAGCTAAATCTGTTTCCACCGGGCGCTCTAAAAGTTTTTTTTTGCCGTAAATAAATAATAAAAGAAAATCTTGAAATGATCTGAGTCGACATACCATAAAGAATTGAAACTTTTTGAATTCAAGATGAATGATTCACATTAACTAATGTGTTGAACTCCTCAATATGAGTTAGAACTAGCTGCTGTGGTATGTAGAATAAGAATTTTTCCATCTCTTGGTCTCTATAAGATAAGTATTATTTTAGTTTTCATTATAATACACTCATTATTTTTCATTTTGAAGTTAATGTTAACTCGCGATATTTTTATTATTTATTATTATTTTTTTTTTTTCAATCTCTCAATTAACTTTTTTAACTTTTCCAAAAGTTAATTGAGAGATTGAAACTCTTTTCTTATATGTATAGCCCAGGACCCAATTAGATTTAGTAATTTAGTAAATGGTATCATAAATTATAAATTATGGACACAACTACAACTACACAACTACAACTAATAGTATTATTAATAATACTAAGGTATTGAAATTGTTAGAAAATTTCCTTTGATTTAGTGATTTGATTGTGATACATATGCAATTCTATTTCTATGTTTTTTTTTTTTTTAGAAATCCATGAAATAAACGAATTGTCATAAAAAAATGGTTTTATAAAAAAAAACATAGAAAAAGGGACAATTTTGAGTTCTATCTGTTCCAGGAGAACTCAGTTTCTAGTATGTGAAAGTTGATTGTTAAAAATGAACCCCACAGCGATACTAACTAAGGATTATTTAAATTCACATATGAATTTCAAATGAAAACGAGCTTTATTCATCGATTCTCATCAAGTTTTCTAAACTATATGCAATTCTGGAATCTCGACGATTCAACATGAACTGACTATTATTTATTATTATTTAAAGTAAGCCGCCATGGTGAAATCGGTAGACACGCTGCTCTTAGGAAGCAGTGCTAGAGCATCTCGGTTCGAGTCCGAGTGGCGGCATCCCCTAAAAGAAGGGACATAATGGATCCTATAATGTATTTAATTCCCGATTTTAATTCTGTAATGGGGCTCCTCCTTTTTATGATATTTGTGACTTTAGAACATATATTAACTCATATCTCTTTTTCGATCATTTTAATGGTAATTATGATTCATTTGATGACCTTATTAGTCCACGAAATCGTGGGATTGCGCGATTCGTCAGAAAAAGGAATGATAGCCACCTTTTTCTCTATAACAGGATTATTAGTTATTCGTTGGATTTATTCAAGGCATTTCCCATTAAGTAATTTATACGAATCATTAATTTTCCTTTCATGGAGTTTCTCCATTATGCATATGATTTCTAAGATTAAGATACAAAACACAAAAAATGATTTAAGCGCAATAACCGCACCAAGTGCTATTTTTACCCAAGGTTTCGCCACGTCGGGTCTTTTAACGGAAATGCATCAATCCGCAATATTAGTACCCGCCCTACAATCTCAGTGGTTAATGATGCACGTAAGTATGATGTTATTGAGCTATGCAGCTCTTTTATGTGGATCATTATTATCAGTCGCTCTTCTAGTCATTACATTTCGAAAAAACATCAATATTTTTTTGAAAAGAAAACACTTCTTAATTAAGAAATTTTTCGTTGGTGAAATCGAATACTTGACTAAAAAAAGAAGTGTTTTTAAAAACACTTCTTTTCTTTCATTTCGAAATTATTACAAATATCAATTGACTCAGCGTTTGGATTATTGGAGTTCGCGTGTCATTAGTTTGGGGTTTACCTTTTTAACTATGGGCATTCTTTCCGGAGCAGTATGGGCTAATGAGACATGGGGATCTTATTGGAATTGGGACCCCAAGGAAACTTGGGCATTTATTACTTGGACCATATTCGCGATTTATTCGCATACTAGAACAAATCAAAGTTTCCGAGATATAAATTCGGCACTTGTAGCTTCTATAGGATTTCTTATAATTTGGATATGCTATTTTGGGATTAATTTATTAGGAATAGGTCTACATAGTTATGGGTCATTCACATTAACATAACTCTAATTGAATAAACTACATGAAGAATACATAAGAAGATTGTCTCATATATAACGAAAGCTTGTTAGAGTTTTTGAGAACCATTTGACTCTTTGAGTCAAATGGTTCTCAAAAACTCTAGAGGCATCTCATTAAAATCTTAATTAACTTCATTTTTTTTTCTTTTGCATTCTACAGCGAACGATTTAAAAAATTAAAGAATTATAAGACTTTTTGTTTCATTAATGAAAACTATCTATAAAAATAATTAGATAGAATAGCTTGTACCTTGTCAACTGATAACAAGAGAACAAAATCCGGATAAATACCAATCCCTATTACGGGTAGAAAGATACAGATCGAAATAAATAGTTCTCGTGGTCCAGAATCGGAAAAATTAGAGTTCGGAACATTGAATAGCTTGTATCCATAGAACATCTGACGTAACATAGATAATAAATAAATAGGAGTTAATATCATTCCAATTGCCATTAAAAAGATAATTAGCACTTTTGGCACCAAAAGAAATTTTGAGCTGGTAATTATCCCAAATAATACTACTAATTCTGCAACAAAACCACTCATTCCTGGCAATGCAAGAGAAGCCATCGAGAAACTACTGAACATGGTAAATATTTTTGGCATTGGGATTGATATCCCCCCCATTTCGTCGAGATAAACAAGACGTATTCTATCACAACTCGTTCCCACCAAGAAAAAAAGTGCAGCACCAATAAATCCATGGGAAAGCATTTGTAAAATGGCTCCATTTAGTCCCATGCCGGTTATAGAACCAATTCCTATAATTGTGAAACCCATGTGCGATACGGAGGAATAGGCTATTCTCTTTTTAAAATTGCGTTGACCGAAAGAGGTTGAAGCTGCATAGATTATTTGCATTGTTCCCACTATCACAAACCAGGGAGAAAATATAGAATGAGCATGGGGTAACAATTCCATATTTATCCGAATCAATCCATATGCTCCCATTTTTAATAAGATTCCGGCTAGAAGCATACATGTACTGTAATGTGCCTCTCCATGGGTATCTGGTAACCATGTATGTAGGGGTATAATCGGTGATTTGACAGCATAAACAATAAGGAAACCAAAATAGAATATTATTTCCAATGCCATAGGATATGATTGATTAGCTAGTCTTTCAAAATCTAATGTTGGTTCATTGGAACCATATAAACCCATACCTAGAACTCCTATTAAGAGAAAAATAGAACTCCCTGCAGTGTACAAAATAAACTTTGTAGCCGAGTACAAACGTTTCTTTCCTCCCCACATGGATAAAAGTAAGTAAACAGGAATTAATTCTAACTCCCACATGATGAAAAAAAGTAAAAGGTCTCGAGAAGAAAATGATCCTATTTGACCACTGTACATTGCTAACATCAGGAAATAGAACAATCGCGAATTTCGAGTAACTGGCCAAGCTGCTAAAGTAGCTAAAGTGGTGATAAATCCTGTCAATAAAATAGGTCCTATGGAAAGTCCATCAATTCCCAATCTCCAGTGAAAATCAAAAATTTTTATCCATTGAAAATCTTCTTCCAATTGGATTAATGGATCATCCAATTGGAAATGGTAACAAAATGCATAAGTCGTTAGAAGGAGTTCTAATAAACATATACATATGGTATACCACCGAAACACCTTATTCCCCCTCATAGGGGGAATAAAAATTAAAGAACCCGCAAATATCGGCAAAACAACAAGTAGTGTTAACCAAGGAAAATAACTCGTGATAAAGACAAGATACGCTTTGACCAGAAAAGACCGTGCTCAGAATCTATGTTCTAGAGTAGGGGCTTTTGTCGGTAAAGGGGAATCAAATGATTCAAGTGGAGTTTTTTGTAACGTATCAATCAATAAGATAGAGCCATGCTGCGAGTTGTTTCATGCCATAAATAAACACGGACACTCAAAAAATCTGTTGGGCAAGCGGATTCACATCTCTTACAACCTACACAATCCTCGGTTCTTGGCGCGGAAGCAATTTGTTTAGCTTTACATCCGTCCCAAGGTATCATTTCCAATACATCCGTGGGGCAGGCTCGTACACATTGAGTACACCCTATACATGTATCATAAATTTTGACTGAATGTGACATTGAAACTAAAAATTAAAGTTTTGAACATAAAGAATTTTCGATCTGGTATGATAAAATCAGTAGTAAATGAATTATATATTTATATTGTAGATACCAGATGAATCAGTAATTTATATAAATTTTTTAGAATGAATATATTTCTAAATCTGTTCATGATAAACTACCAAGAGATTTTGATTTACGTTTTACCAATCACAGTCATATGAGTCGCACATAAATATGAAATAATATTTTATATTTATGAAAAATATATATATATATATATTAATCGAATTATGATAAATAATTCATATGTCTTTCTTTCTTATATTTATATAATGAATGATTAGGACTAATTATTCAACAAATTCGATTGATTGATACGAGTTGATTTTATGTTATGATGGATCGACGAAACAATAGCTAACCCAATAGCTGCTTCTGCAGCTGCAATAGCTATGACAAAGATTGAGAAAATGTCTCCTTTTAATTGGCGACTATCAAATAAATCAGAAAATGTTACGAGATTTATATTAACCGAATTTAGTATAAGCTCAAGACACATAAGCGCTCTAACCATGTTTCGACTTGTGATTAATCCATAGATACCAATAGAAAATAAATAGATACTCAAAAAAAGTACATGCTCGAACATCATCGACTAACTCCTCATCAATCTCGATTTATTTCAATATGAACAACAATTAGAATGATTCGATTGACTATAATAGAACAATTACAATTACAGAACAAAAGAAGGTATTGGTAATGGCTTTAACTAAAAACTTGAGACTTTTTAAAAATAGAATTCTAAAACTTTTTGGAATTATAACTATTTTTTATTGACGAGCCATAGTAATTGCACCTATTAAGGAAACTAATAAAATTATAGAAATGAGTTCAAACGGAAGATAAAAATCTGTTGATAAATGAATCCCAATTTGTTGAACGTTAATTATTAAGTCCTGTTCTAGAATCTGGTTTGATCTTGTAGTCCAAAGAATTCCGTACCACGACGTATCTGGGATAGTAGTAATTAGTGAAAAAAGAATACTTATACAAACCAGTGACGTAACCCCATCTCCAATGGTCCAAAGACGGGAATCATTGGAATATTCCGAACCATTCATGAACATTACAGCAAATATGATTAAGACATTTATGGCTCCTACATAAATAAGGAGTTGCGCGGCAGCTACAAAATAGGAATTCGATGGAATATATAATAAGGATATACAAACAAGAACCAATCCCAACGAAAAGGCAGAATAAATTGGATTAGTAAATAAGACTACTCCTAGACCCCCTAATATAAGAACTGCTCCTAGAAATACTACAAGAATCTCATGTATTGGTCCAGATAAATCCATTATGTATAAAATAAGAGATAAATAAGTCTAAAGATTTCATGACCTTACTGAATAGTCCAGGAAGGGAAAAGCACTTACCCCATTTTTTTTTTTCATCCTAGAAAAGAGTAGTTTCCATTTGATATTTGGAAATCATCACGAAAAAAAGAAATTCTCAGTTTAAATCAAAGAATGATCCTCAACAATTAATAGTTATTATTTATAGTAACTGACTAACCAAAATAAAAAAAGCTTGTATCCTTTCTATCAGAATATCAAAACAATATCTTAGGAATTGGTAATTGTTCTTGAATCGAGGGATTTTTCTTTGTATATTTTGCTTTGGGTCGAATTCATAACGGTTTGAATTGTGTAATCTCCAATTACTGACATTGGTAACCGACCCAAAGCAATTTGATTATAATTCAATTCGTGACGATCATAAGTAGAAAGTTCATATTCTTCAGTCATTGATAAACAGTTTGTTGGACAATATTCGACACAGTTACCACAAAATATACAAATACCGAAATCAATACTATAATTAAGCAATTGTTTCTTTTTAATATCTCTTTCAAATCTCCAATCAACAACGGGTAGATCTATAGGGCATACACGAACACATACTTCACAAGCAATACATTTATCAAATTCAAAATGGATTCGACCGCGGAAACGATCTGATGTGATAGATTTTTCATAAGGATATTGAATAGTTATAGGCAAACGATTTGTGTGGGATAAGGTAATTACGAAACTTTGACCAATGTACCTTGCGGCTCGTATTGTTTGTTGACCATAATTCATGAACCTAGTCACCATAGGAAACATATTGTATATATCGATGAATAAATTGATGTTTTTTTTTTTTCTTGTTTAAGAGAGGTTATGAGTATAGAATATCGTTATCGTATTCTTTGTATTTATAGTGAAACAAGTTGGAAAGAAGTTGTCAATAATAGATTACCTAGAGAAATAGGTAAAAGAAATTTCCATCCAAGATTTAATAGCTGATCCATTCTCATCCTAGGTAAAGTCCATCTTGTTGTGATAGAGATGAACAGAAACAAATAAGCTTTAGCTAATGTAATAAAGATACCAACTGTCATTCCCAAGACTCCATTTGTTCCGATAGGTTCCGGAATGGATATGTACGGAATAGATAAATTCCACCCCCCTAAATAAAGAACTGTTACAAATAATGAAGAAACTAAAAGATTTAGGTAAGAAGCAACGTAAAATAAACCATATTTTATACCTGAATATTCAGTTTGATAACCTGCTACTAATTCCTCCTCCGCTTCTGGTAAATCAAAGGGCAATCTCTCACATTCCGCAAGAGAAGAAATTATAAAAACTATAAACCCTATAGGTTGCCGCCACAGATTCCACCCCCAAAAACCATATTTTGACTGTGCCTCAACTATATCAACTGTACTTGAACTGTTAGATAATTATAGTTGATAATAACATCACTGTTCTCATCACTATTCCAAAACCGTACATGAGATTTTTACCTCATACGGCTTCTCTATGGACACAAATAAATGTAAGGACCTGTTCGGTAAGGTATCCGTGGATAGTGGATACAATAAAAATACATCGGAGAGTCCAAAAAATTAGACCCATGTAATTCTGTCGGCTAGAAAAAGGTGCTTCCGAATTGATCTCATCCCTTATAATTTAAATGAATCTTTGTTTGGTTTTGGTAATAATTGAATCCTTCAATAAAATACTCGTTATAAAAAGAAATAGATAGAAAGAATTAGTCACTAGTTCATGAATCATAAATAATCAGAATTCCACATGTATGGCTATATATGGAGTAAAAAATAAATAAAGATCTTTTTTTTTATTCTATTATTTATTGCATTCTATTTCTTTTATTCCTGTTCTTCTTTCTCAGAAAAAAAAAAAAAAGTACTATTTAAAAATAAATAAAGGGATTAATTCGTTCTTGATAGTAATTTATTTATTCAGTGAATAGGAGCATACTCTAGATCGAAATCGTGGGGAAGTACTGCTTGATCGTTTCTACCAACTTAAAGCCCCTATTATGATTCGTTTTTATGTGAAAATACCTATTTTTTTTATACCTTACATTATCTATTACTAATCCTTTGTGTATCTTGGTGTTCCTAACTGTTCACTGATTTTTGATTGATCCCCGCTATGGTTATGGTAAGGTAATATATACAAGTACAGTAATAGAAACTCCATACAGTTGATCTTTTGCATCCGCTTCAAGATATGATGACTAATCAAAAAATCTTGGGATAAACAGTTTTCACTGCTTATGTTTTCTGTCACTTTTTTCTTGTATATAGGGAATGAGATTTTATCCTCTTACTACAAATTGAAAAGCTGTTTTCTTTCACTCATATAACTATTTGGTTTAACTCATCGATCTGAATTGAATGAATAAAAAATAAAAAATAAAAAATGAAGATATCTATTCAATACATTCACCTTCTTTCCTTTATTTCATTTCTGGGAGAGGTCAAAGTTTATGTTCCAACGAATCACACGTAGAGATATTGATAATACACATAGAGTTAATGGTATTTCATAACTAATAGATTGAGCAGCAGCTCGTAGACCACCTGAAAAGGAATATTTATTATTCGATCCATATCCTGATATAAGAAGCCCGATGGGAGCAATACTTGAAATAGAGATCCATAAAGAAACACCTATACTGAGATCGGCTAAAACAAGTCGATACCCAAAAGGAATTACTAAATAACTTAGTAAAATTGATATGACTGCTATAGACGGTCCGACACTAAACAAACGAATATCTCCTCTAGATGGGAGGAGGTCCTCTTTAAAAAGTAGTTTAGTCCCGTCTGCTAGAGCTTGAAGAATTCCCAACGGGCCGGCATATTCAGGTCCAATACGTTGTTGTATCGCTGCGGATATTTCTCTTTCTAACCATACAATTACTAGTACCCCTACAGTAATTCCCAGTATAAGGGTCAAAACGGGGACAAAGAGCCAGCCGAATCCATAGATTTCTTTTAACGATTCTGATTTAGAAAAAGAATTGATAGCTTGTACTTCTGTCGCGCCAATTATCATTTCAACGATCAACTTCTCCCATAATGATATCTATACTACCCAGTATCGTCATGATATCAGCCAATTTCATTCTTTTAATTATCTGGGGAAGAATTTGCAAATTGATGAAACCTGGTGGACGAATTTTCCATCTCCAGGGAAAAACACTATTATCCCCTATCAAATAAATTCCTAATTCCCCTTTTGGGGCTTCTACTTTTACATAAAGCTCTTGTTTCGACAATTCAAAATTGGGTGAAGGTTTTTTACTAATGAATCTATATTCAAAATCATTCCATTCGGAATTTTTTGCACTATTAAAGCGCCGAACTTCTAAATTCTCATAGGGTCCTCCGGGAATTCCTTCGAGAGCCTGTTGAATAATTTTTATAGATTCCCTCATTTCACCGATTCGTACTAAATAACGAGCTAATGAATCTCCTTCTTTTTGCCATTGGACTTCCCAATTTAATTCATTGTAACATTCATAATGATCAATTTTACGAAGATCCCATTGGATCCCGGAAGCCCTTAACATTGGTCCTGATAAGCCCCAATTTATTGCTTCCTCTCCACCAATAATGCCCACTCCTTCAACTCGTTCCAAAAAAATGGGATTCCGTGTAATAAGTTTTTGATATTCAACAACTTCTGTTAAAAAATAATCGCAGAAATCCAAACATTTATCTATCCAACCATGAGGTAGATCAGCAGCTACTCCTCCGATACGGAAATAATTATGCATCATTCGCATACCTGTGGCAGCTTCGAATAGATCATATAGCAATTCTCTCTCTCTAAAAATATAGAAAAAGGGAGTCTGTGCACCGATATCCGCCATAAAAGGTCCAAGCCATAACAAATGAGAAGCTATACGACTCAGCTCTAACATAATTACTCTGATATAGCTGGCCCTTTGAGGTACTTGAACATTTCCCAGCTGTTCTGGTGCATTTACCGTTATTGCTTCTGTAAACATAGTAGCTAAATAATCCCAACGTGTTACATATGGCAGATATTGTATAATTGTTCGGTTTTCCGCTATTTTCTCCATCCCTCTGTGTAAATAGCCCAATATGGGTTCACAGTCAATAACATCTTCACCATCGAGAGTAACAATTAGTCGAAGAACACCATGCATTGATGGGTGGTGAGGACCCATATTGACTATCATGAGATCTTTTCTTGTGGCCGGTACAGTCATATCCTTTCTTCCCTAATTCAGTATTCCATGAATTGCTCAAAACGAGGCTTAGAAAAATTTTTAATATAATAACTAAAAAAAATTCAAACGAAATTTTTATTTATTTTTTTATTTAACAAATTTTAGACTCCCGAATATCCAACTGACTAATTAATTTCTTATAACGTACTCTATTTTTATTTGACAAATAAGCCAGCAACCGTTGACGTTTTCCCAGAATTCTTCGTAGACCCCTTTGCGATAAAAAATCTTTTTTGTGCAATTCCAAATGCGAAGTAAGTCTCCGTATCTTATTGGTGAAATTGAATACTTGAAATTCAACAGACCCTTTGTTGTTTTCTTCTTTTTCTTCTTGTTGAATAGCTGGGATGAATGAATTTTTTACCATAACATATTTTTCCGTTTTCTTTCTTTTTATTTTATAGATTTTACCGATCAGGAATAATAATTATTATATTTATATTATGTTATTATATTTATATTATGATTATTCCAGTCATTTTCATCTGGTATACGCAAAAGCGTAGATTTATTCATATACTACTTTTTGATTCTATCCAAATCCCATTCGATTTTCAAAAAATCGAATGGGATTTGGATAGAAAGAGAGAAAATACATTTACGAAAGATAATTATTTCTTTGTGTCTAAGAACATTCTATTCTGCCCATTTATTATTCCTAGAACCAATTGAATTGATATGCCATTAAATTAGTATCATGTACCAAAATGTAACGCAACCTATGCGTACATCTTTCGGAATCTATCAAATATGTGATATCCAAGCAATATACCATTAACTAATTCTAAATTGTGGATACATATGTATCCTTAACATACTGAAACGACTGCCGTTATTGGTATTAAACCAATAGCGATTCATACAAGCTAAATCTTCTAATCGATAATTCGGCCAAAGAAGCAATTTTAATTTTAAAATGTTATTTACATCTGTATTAATATTAATGTTATTTACATCTGTATTAAGATACCTGTCTTCATTCAAAAATTGTCCACAGTTTCTCATCTTGTTTTCGTTGAAAAACACTGGATTTATATCCACAATATTCCAATTCCGGGAATTTAAAAGAATTCGAATTCGCAATTCTCTACGACGTTTAGTAGATAGAATATTTTCTGGAATAAGGAAATTCGAATTCTTTTTTTTTCTATTCACAAGAATATTGCTATGTTGTGCAATGGATCTGTCGAAATTCTTCTTCTCAACATCTCTTTTTTTTATGCATTTTCCATTAGTTTCATTTTGGTTTTCACTCTTATCCGCCAATGAAATACTTATGGTTTGATAGATAATAAATTGCTCATCCCATTCTATAAATAAACGAATTGATTTGATAATAAAAATTCCTTTTTTTAGTAATTCTGGAATAACGTTCTTATTCGTCATCAATATCATATCCATATGCATCTCTCTTCTTTTAACCGAGGATATCCAAATTTTTTTGTTTATATCTGGCAGTCTAAGTAGGAAACAATACACCTTAAGATTATTAAACATTAATTGATTGAAGGGGTCAACCCATTTTAATTGAAAATAAAAAAATTGTTTCAGGAACAAATTCATTTCGTTTTTAATATCCTTCTCTCCCTCTTTTTCAACGCCAGATTTAACGTCATGTTTTTCAACATCTTTTTTTGTCTCTCCCTCTTTTTCAACGCCAGATTTAACGTCATGTTTTTCAACATCTTTTTTTGTCTCTCCCTCTTTTTCAACGCCAGATTTAACGTCATGTTTTTCAACATCTTTTTTTTTTCGTAGATCTGAGCCAAGACCTATTTGGCTCTGTTGTTCGTTTTTTTGTTGGTTGGAATTTTTTAATTCAAGATATTCTTTTTGATTGGATGATATGTGGCTGCCATGTTCATTTGCATACAAATCTAAAAGAAGTAATTTGATTGGTATCACCCATGGTTTAATCTTATATGTATCAAAAAGTAGCACAAATTCTGGAAACAACCAAAATGTTCGATTTAATATGTTCCGATTACGAGAGAATCTTTCTTGATTCATTCCCATCCAATCAAAAAAGTTTCTTTTTTGATTGGGTGTGGGTGGGTTGATTTTTTCATGAATCGAAATATCTTTTTTTTTCATTTTGTGATACTTATGAGTTTCAGTTTTCGTATTTTTCTTAATCTTAGTGCCAACATGCGTATTGGTCCAAGTCTCAATAGTATTGGTCCAAGTCTCAATATCGATATTCTTTCTAATACAAAAATGGAAAATTCCACAATTAAAATATTTTCTATCCAGATTTTTATCCTTAGCAATAATATATCTTTCTTTTAGAAAATCATCAACTGCTATATTTAACAATACATAAAATAAGTCGGGTTTCCGTGTATTGAAATTATAAGGAATTTCTTGGTGACCATTTACTTGTAATTTTGATCCATAAATATATAAGTTCTTGTCCGTCTTATCTCCATAATTCATATATTTATGTGAAAAAAAATAATATCCGTAATGTTTTTTAAATTTGTTTTTTTTATTTTGATTCGTCAATGAATCCCCTGCATCATAATTTTCTTTCATGTAATGATGAATTTTTTCTTTTTTATCTGAATCCAATTTCATTAAGTCTTTGTTTTTAATCATACGGCTGACTCTACTTCGCCATTTTTTTGGTTCCAATCGAGACCATTTGGCCGGGGATAAATTGTATTGATCATGACCCTTTAACCAGTTTTTCCATTCATTCATTCCAGACTTTTTCATTTTCTTATGCCTTGATTTGTAATCAAATATTCCTCGTTTTATACAATAATCCTTTATTTCTCCCCTAAGATAATGATAGGTACCCCGATCTTGAAGTACGGATCTCAAGTTATACTTGTTAAATAATGGGGTTTGTGAAAATTTGTAAAATACATATGCTTGTGACAAGGAAGATAAGTCAAAATAACTATTGAAATTATTATCACTAATATTAGTATTCGTATTAGAAACTAACTTTTTTACAGTCGAAATAAAGTTCATTGTATTTTGAATTGTTTCATCAATTCCTTCTTGATTTATTTCATCGTTGTAAATGGATTTATTTAGAATTTTATTTTTTGATTCAAAGAAAAGTTGTGCATGGATCCTTGGAATGTTAATTGTACATAGGAAGATATCCATGTATATTTTTTCAATGAAAAATTTCATAAAATAATGAAATTTTCGTATTAATCGGATATTGTTTCTTTTAAATAGCTGCCAAATATATTTTGGGTATTCCAATCTTTTATCATCATAAGTTTGAACTCTTTTTTTCTTGTCTTTTGTAATTTGTTCTATTTGATTCCTGATTGTAATTATCCTATCAGAAAGGTCTTTCCTTTTTTTCTCCGTGAGTGAATAATTTGTCCAATTCATGGATCGAATTTGAATGGTCGATTCATTATTCATTTTATTATTGATTTGGAAATCTTTTCCATTTTGATTTGGTTCATATACTTTCACTTTCCTCTTCATAAATAGAAATAAAAAAATTAGGGTGATTTTTTCAAGTTCTTTCATTATTCGTTTTCCAACTTGAGCTATTTTTATGATCCATACTTTTATTACTTTTATTATTACTTTTATTACTTTTGAAATTAGTAAAGCCCATTTTATTCTTTCTTTTAAAAATCTTAGAAATATAAATATAAATATAGAAAATTGATTTTGAACCTTTCCAATTGTTTTGTCGATTTCTTGAGAAATGGGTTTAAAAAAAGAAAATCGTTTTCGGGGAGAACCAAAGGGAACTTTCGCTTCCTTTCCCCATATTGTTAAAAAACAATTTTTGTTTTTTTTTTCTTTCATTGAATCTCTATGACCAGACCGTACTTTAATTTTAGCTCCTCGCCAAGGTTTCAAACAGAAAGGATATAGAATCTTTATCTGAATCCCGTCTGCTAACCAATCTTTAGGAAATTCTGTTTCTGATAATGGAACACCGTTGTAGGTGCAGTTAATATGCATTTCTTTATTCAATGCCTTAAAATCTTCGTACCACTCGGGGAATTGGAATAATAACATACGGCCTACATTTTTAGCTATTATCAATAAAGGTAATACGATGTTTTTTCTAAGAAAAGATTGGGTTACTAACATCGACCCTCTTATTATTTGAGTAAACATAAGGGCATCCCAAGTTTCGGATATTATTCTCCGGCGATCTTTTTCTTCTTCCTCTTCTTCCTTTTTTTTGTCTTTTTTGTCTTTTTTGTCTTTTTTGTCTTCTTCCTTTTTTTTGTCTTTTTTGTCTTTTTTGTCTTTTTTGTCTTTTTTGTCTTTTTTGTCTTTTTTGTCTTTTTTGTCTTTTTTGTCTTTTTTGTCTTTTTCGTCTTTTTCGTTTGCTTTTTCCTCCTCAAAATCAGAAATTTGAAATTCTGATTCTCTACCAACCCAGTTCCTAAAAATTATATTTGTAATTTTCGAAATATCAAAAGGAGAAACAAAAAATGTTTTGTCTATTCGATCCAAAAAAAGTGGGGAATGCACATTTGCTTGAAACATTTCAGAAATAACTATTTTGCGTCTTTGAGCACGCACGGATCCTTTTATGAGATCCCGACTAAAATCTGATTGTTGAGAGTAACGTATCAAAGCCAGTTCTTCCTCGTCTTCTTCATCTTTTTTATCTTTTTTATCTTGGGCATTCTTCTTCTCACTATTCTCACTAGTAGTAGTATTAGTAGTATCAGAATTGGCCTTTAGATCCTTATTATTAAAAATTACCACACGTTTGGCTTTTCTTGGGCGAATATCAGGATCTTCCTCTTCCTCTTCCTTTTTTTTATCTTTATCTTTATCTTTATCTTTATCTTCCTCTTCCTCTTCCTCTTCCTCTTCCTCTTCCGCTTTCGCTTTCGCTTTCGCTTTCGCTTCCGCCTGCTCCTCCAAATCCTCGGCGTCGTCCAATTTGTATAACCATTGAGAAACCATTTCACTTATTTCTTCTATTTCACTTATTTCTTCTATTTCACTTATTTCTTCTATTTCACTTATTTCTTCTATTTCTTCTTCTATTTCTTCTTCTATTTCACTTATTTCTTCTATTTCTTCTTCTATTTCTTCTTCTATTTCACTTATTTCTTCTATTTCACTTATTTCTTCTATTTCACTTATTTCTTCTATTTCTTCTTCTATTTCACTTATTTCTTCTATTTCTTCTTCTATTTCACTTATTTCTTCTATTTCTTCTTCTATTTCACTTATTTCTTCTATTTCTTCTTCTATCGGATTCTTTTGATGTTCAAATTCTCGAGAATTATAATTATTAGGAAGTGGGTCATTCATTTTATTTATGCAAAACATTTCTATAGAATCCTCTATAGAATCCTCTATAGAATCCTCTATGATTGTTCCTCGATAGGGTCCGTTCAAAAAAGGATCATACATTTTGGGCAGGCATTCTTGTTCATTTTCATCATTATAGAATCTAGTCCTTTTTTCAAACATATCGAGAACAAGGAATCCTTTTTCTAAACCTTCGATTCGACTTATTAATTCATTTTTCAAGTTGTACTTTTTTTGTTCATTAGTAGAAACCCAATAATTATATTGGTCTTCGTGGCATAGTTTTTTCGTTGTGTACAAAGAAATTATTCGCTCTATCATTTCCGAAAAGGTTGATAAACTTGGTAGATATGTAAAAGACATTTTTTGTTTTCCATCACTTGGACACGTATCAAAAAAATATTGTGAAATTTCATTTCGTATAGCATTTTCAAATTTATTATTTTTTATATATCGCAATGGACGATTCCATCGGTTATAATCGAAAAGAAACGTAAGAAAAGGTTTTTCAAATCCAAATCCAAATCGGAGACAAGTGTTTTTTTTTTTCTTCAGTTTTCCAAATTCCCAATTATCTTGATGGGTATCAAGATAAGAATCTTCGTAAACTGGGCTATCTTTATAGCATGTCTCATTAACATTAAAGTGAAACTTTAATTCATTTTTTGTTTTTTCCTTTCTATTTCTATTCACCCGGATCTCTGAAGGGTCTTCTTCGGCGGATCCCCCTTGTTCGTGTTTAGTCTTCTTCGTTTCCAAATTTGTTTCTTCTTCTTTCTTTGTTTCTTCCTCACTTTCTTTCTTTCTTTCTACATCGCTTTCTTCCTCACTTTCTTCCTCACTTTCTTCCTCACTTTCTTTCTTTCTTTCTACATCGCTTTCTTCCTCACTTTCTTCCTCACTTTCTTCCTCACTTTCTTCCTCACTTTCTTTCTTTCTTTCTACATCGCTTTCTTCCTCACTTTCTTCCTCACTTTCTTCCTCACTTTCTTTCTTTCTTTCTACATCACTTTCTTCCTCACTTTCTTTCTTTCTTTCTACATCGCTTTCTTCCTCACTTTCTTTCTTTCTTTTTGATTTTTTGTTTTCTTTCACTTTCAGTTTTTTAGTGACAATAGGCGATGGCATTCTGCCTAAATAGTAGACACAGGTGATAAATAAGAGAATACTAAAGACTTGAGCCATATAATTTTTAAATTCTGACACAAAGTACTTATTAGATTGAATAGAATGGTTTTTCCGTATCCAGAATAATAACAATCCAACACATTTCATGAATAAAATGTGACCAATTAACCAACCAACAAAACTACTTGTTACAAATAAAATCTTGTTATTGCATCGAAACATAGAAATGTTGACTAATCTGGTTAACGTTGAGCTTGGTAAAAGAAAATGGTTGAATAATTGAAAAATAAGATTATTCAGGAATACCCATTTCATGCTGAGATTACGCATAAAATTTATGGTAGTAGATCCATAATCAAAAAAACCTTTTTGATTGTTATTGTTCCAGAAGAAATGAAACAAAAGATACGGTAGAACTAGGACAGTTATTGTATGGGGTCTACCCAATGCTAGATGCAGAGGCGCATAACAAATTGATAGAAACATCATGAGCTGTCCCGTAATAAAACCGGTTGTTGCTGATACCTCCTTCTCGGTTCCTTCTTCCATAACCCGAGCTCGGAGAAGGAAGAGATAAGAGGGCCCTATGGAGAATGTAGTCAGAAATCCATAATAGAGTCCGACCACAACGACCGAATTTATTATCTTCATGCATAAGGATAATAGATTACCTAATAGAAAAGAGTTCAAAATTATAAAATAGTTTAAAATCATCACAAACCTCCCTTGTTTTATTGCTGAAATTATTGATAGTATATTTTATTATTTTTTAAATATATCCTTAATATATATAATAATATAACAAATATAAATTGTCAATATATATGGATTCTTCTTTTTTAAATATATCCTTAATATATATAATAATATAACAAATATAAATTGTCAATATATATGGATTCTTCTTTTTTTATGATATCCTTAATATATATAATAATATAACAAATATAAATTGTCAATATATATGGATTCTTCTTTTTTAAATATATCCTTAATATATATAATAATATAACAAATATAAATTGTCAATATATATGGAAAAATATAGACTATAAATGACATCTCTTATGTCAATGACACCAAACAAATTAAATGAATGGAATTGGGATATAGATGGAATATAATGAAATAGAGCCACTTCGGGGTTCCCTATCTATGAAATGAGGCATGGAACGGAGCCACTACGAAGAAGTTCCGGGAGTGAAACTCTATGAGGTCGAATCTCCCGTTGTTCCTCAGTAGCTCAGTGGTAGAGCGGTTGGCTGTTAACTGACTGGTCGTGGGTTCGAATCCTACTTGGGGAGATTTTCTTT